AACTTGCTTCCTTTCTTGCTTTCATGAAGCCGACCTTAACAGACATCTCTTCCATTTTCGTAGATGGAAGATCCGGTGAATCAATTCAATTAGATGCCGCTTACCTAGATGCGGTGCTTGTCCCTCGAAGCGAAGGTAAAGACCAAGACATTGGGGATTCTGAATCTGACCGCACTTTCCTCAGGTCGAACGGCTATCGATCCTGGCCCGATGAGAAAGGGGTTGAACTCATACTTGCCTTAACCTAATCTACTTGGATCCCGGATTCCATTCCATTAAGGCATTCATTCCCTTCATGTAAAGGAAGAGTTCAACAGAAGTCATCTCTCTGACACTGGCTGTTCTTTCTACCTAAACTTGCGGCTTCTTTCATCAAAGATAGGTGTGAGCTAATTTTCTCGCTAAACCCCTTTCCTTACAGTCAAGTGGCTTTCCGCTCCTCAGTCCTTGCATACTAAGATTATTCTTATCCGTGCTTTCTTTCGTGGAAGTCTCACCTATCAAGGAAGTATGGCAAAGATAGTTTATCCCTGCGGGGAGGACCTCAGCTCAGTACGCATAGAAGTACAGTCTACCTCTATTTAGCTCTACTGGCTTTCTTATACCTATACCAGGAACCCGAGCCTACCTCTTCTGGTTGAAGTTCCGATGAACCGGGTATTCCCCTCCTGAGCCCAAATTTACCCGCACAGGGAAAGATCTCAATAGGCCTAGGGCGGGGGGCAAGCTCCACTACAGGGCCGGGGGAAGAAATAGGCGTGGGGAAGAGTCTGCAACAAAATCAATTGAATAGACAGAGAAGCCCGGTAAGCCTATCGATTCAAGCAAGTCCGACTAGTTTAGGCGCCGCCTTCCAGACTTCTAAAAGCGGGTGGTTTTAAGTCCAGAGCCCTATTCTGGTTACAGAGTGCGGGTAGCCGACAAGTAGGTTAGCAAACTGGTGAATCAATAGGCTTTGCTCCTGCCTTCGCTTCCAGGAGGAATTCTATCATCCATGGCGAAGATATCGTATAATAAGAAAGGGCTTACTTTTCAGAGTGATCTTTCTCGATTTCGGAACGGAAAGGCTTGGTTGAAGGCAAAATTCGGTGTAATTCGCCATTTTTTAAGAAAAGAAAGGCAGGGTAGAAAGTCTTGCTTACTTATTTCTCCATCTAAGTAAGAGAAGGGGGGTTGAAGTTTATAGCTAGTCGAAAAAGTGATAAGAAGGTCTAATCATGCTACTTCAGTCGTATGCTTAACACATGCAAGTTGATCAGTTCGCCCTTTAGAAATAGGCTAAGAAAGTCATCGGTTTGAATCCGAGGAAGGGCTTTTTTTTCCGGTATGCCGCTCCTCCAGCAAGGAGCGAGAGAACAAATTCTGACCTATTATGTCACCTTTTTTCTTTAGAGGCGTTCTCTCTCTTATTGCAACCTTTCTGGGGCATTTCGCTGTTAGAGTAATGCCCATTCGAATAACTGGTAAGTGTCTCATGCTGTTCCTTTTAGTGATTATGGGGTTGATCCTTATTTTGAGATTTTTTGGTTTTCGTTCAAAGAGAAAATACCGGTTTATTAATCTATTTATTTTGATTCTTATTTTATTTAGTATCTCTTTATTTATATTTTTTCTAAGGAACTATTTGCTATCCCATTTAGGGATTTTGTGTTCTCAGCTTCTCTCTGGGATTTTGCTTTTTAGTGTCGGGGGATCACTTCCTCTTCCGGGCCCTTCCGGGCAAGCAAGCGGGGCTGAGTTTGAAGAGGATCATTTTGGGATTGATGTCCTCTTGGAATCATGGGAAAAATCTACGGAAACGGGCACGTCGGTGGATCAGCCAGAACCAGAACCAGGACATGTGCCGCCTGCTATTCAAGTAGCTCCCCGGGGGAACGAAGCTGGTCCATCGAATCAGCCCCCACGAGTGGTCCCCTATCCGTATCAACTGGATGAAGTGATAGGGGGGGATTCCGTTCAGTCTATCCAGCGGAGGCTCCTAGCCAAATACTCCTATACTCCCCCTATCGGGATCATGTACCTGGCCGAAATAGAGGCAAAAGACCTATTCGAGGTCAAGGTCGAGATTCTAAGGATCATGGCGGTCCTTGATCCAACGGGGGATTGGCTGGGACGGGGAGCTCGGGCCCTCGAGAATCCGCGTACCGCCACGGGAGAGCATTCCTTGGATAAACTCTATACCCTTCTTTCGGATCTCGAATCGAGGGGAGTCAATTCCGAGTCCTTCTCTCAATTAAAAGGGAAGGTACCCCTGCGAAGGGGTTGGGACGAACACTCTACCACATAGTGGAGTGGATAGCTAGGACTACTAAAATGGAGATCGTGTACAACAACAATCCTATATTTGATGTCGATTCATCCACACTTCCATTCCTTGTAGAGGAAGGCTAACTGCTTGCTGGCTGGGAGCTGTATGAGCGGTAACGTCCACGTACGGCTCCGTGAGAAGGGCGGTGGACAGAAATGGCCTTGTTGTACCTCACTCTCGTCTTCAATGGGG